CAGACTTGTTGAAGTAGTTCAACACATTGTTGTACGTAGAACAGATTGTGGCACCATCCGAGGAATTTCTGTGAGTCCCCGAAATGGGATGATGCCAGAAATCATTTTTATCCAAACATTAATGGGTCGGGTATTAGCAGATGATATATATATAGGCCCGCGATGCGTTGGCATTCAAAACCAAGATATTGGTATTGGACTTATCAATCGCTTTATAACCTTTCAAACACAACCAATATCTATTCGAACCCCCTTTACTTGTAGGAGTACATCTTGGATCTGCCGATTATGTTATGGACGAAGTCCTACTCATGGCGATCTGGTCGAATTGGGAGAAGCTGTAGGTATTATTGCAGGTCAATCTATTGGGGAACCGGGCACTCAACTAACATTAAGAACTTTTCATACTGGCGGAGTATTCACAGGGGGTACTGCAGAACATATACGAGCTCCTTCTAATGGAAAAATAAAATTCAATGAGAATTGGGTTCATCCCACACGTACGCGTCATGGACATCCTGCCTTTTTATGTTATATAGACTTGTATGTAACTATTGAGAGTGAGGATATTCTACATAAGGTTACTATTCCACCAAAAAGTTTTCTTTTAATTCAAAATGATCAATATGTAGAATCAGAACAAGTGATTGCTGAGATTCGTGCGGGAACATACACTTTCAATTTTAAAGAAAAGGTTCGAAAACATATTTATTCTGACTCAGAGGGAGAAATGCATTGGAGTACCGATGTGTACCATGCACCCGAATTTACATATAGTAATGTACATCTTTTACCAAAAACAAGTCATTTATGGGTATTATCAGGGGGTTGGTGTAGATCCCGTGTAATTCCTTCACTCTATAAGGATCAAGATCAAATTAACGTTCATTCTCTTTCTGTCGAAGAAAGATCTATTTCTATCCTTTCCGTAAATAATGATCAAGTAAGACACAAATTTTTGAGTTCAAATCTTTTTGGTAAAAAAGAAAGCGGAATTCCTAATTATTCAGAACTTAATCGAATCATATGTACAGGTTATTGTAACCTTATATATCCTTGCATTTTCCAAGGGAATTGTAATTTATTGGCAAAGAAGCGAAGAAATAGATTCATCATTCAATTTGAATCACTTCAAGAACGAGAAAAAGAATTACTGCCCCGTTCTAGCATTTCGATTGAAATACCCATAAATGGCCTTTTTCGTAGAAATTGTATTCTTGCTTATTTCGATGATCCTCAATATAGAAGAAATAGTTTAGGAATTACTAAATATGGGACTATAGGGGTGCATTCAATCCTCAAAAAAGAAGATTTGATTGGAGTCAAAGAATTTAAGCCAAAATACCAAATAAAAGTAGATCCATTTTTTTTCATTCCCGAGGAAGTGCATATTTTCCCTGAATCTTGTTCCATAATGGTACGGAACAATAGTCTCATTGGAGTAGATACACCAATCACTTTAAGTACAAGAAGCCGAGTAGGCGGATTGGTACGAGTGGAGAAAAAAAAAAAAAAGATTGAACTTAAAATATTTTCTGGAAATATACATTTTCCTGGAGAGATGGATAAGATATCCCGACAAAGTGGTATCTTGATATCACCGGAAAGGGTCAAAAAAAATTCTAAGAAATTCAAAAAATTGAAAAATTGGATTTATGTACAATGGATCACACCTACCAAAAAAAAGTATTTTGTTTTGGTTCGACCTGTAATCATATATGAAATAGCAAACGGTATAAATTTAGTAACACTTTTCCCACAGGATTCGTTGCAAGAAAGGGATAATCTGGAACTTAAAGTTGTCAATTATATCCTTTATGGAAATGGTAAACCAATTCGGGGAATTTCTGGGACAAGTATTCAATTAGTTCGGACTTGTTTAGTGTTGAATTGGGACCAAGACAAAAAAAGTTCTTCTATCAAAGAAGCCCTCGCTTCCTTTGTTGAAGTAAGGACAAATGGTCTGAGTTTGGTTCGAAATTTCCTAAGAATAGACTTAGTGAAATCCCATATTTCGTATATCAGAAAAAGGGAAGACCCCTCAGGTTCAGGATTGATCTTCAATAATGAGTCTGATTATACCAATAGCAATCCGTTGGATTCTCTTTATTCCAAGGCAAGGGTTCAACAATCCCTTAGTCAAAATCAAGGAACTATTCGTACATTGTTAAATATAAATCGGAATAAAGAACGGCAATCTTTGATAATTTTGTCAGCATCTAATTGTTTTCAAATGGATCCATTCAATGATGGAAAATATTATAATGTGATAAAAGAATCAATTAAAAAAGATTCTCTAATTTCAATTAGGAATTCATTAGGACCTTTAGGAGCAGTCCCTCAAATTTTCAATTTTTATTCCTTTTCTCAGTTAATAACTCATAATCAGATCTCGATAACTAACTATTTGGAACTTGACAATTTAAAACAGACTTTTGAAGTATTTAACTATTATTTAATGGATGAAAACGGGAGGATTTTAAATCCCGATCCGTGGAGTAACATGGTTTTGAATACATTCAATTTGACTTGGTTTTTTCTCCATCATAATTATTATCATAATTATTGTGATGAAACACTCACAATAATTAGCCTTGGACAGTTTATTTGTGAAAATGTATGTATAACCAAAAACGGACCACACCTAAAATCGGGTCAAATTTTAATTGTTCAAGTTGATTCTGTAGTAATAAGATTAGCTAAGCCTTATTTGGCCACTTCAGGAGCAACTGTTCATCTCCATTATGGAGAAATCATTTATGAAGGAGATACATTAGTTACCTTTATATATGAAAAATCAAGATCTGGTGATATAACGCAGGGTCTTCCAAAAGTAGAACAAGTGTTAGAAGTGCGTTCGATTGATTCCATATCAATGAGCCTAGAAAAGAGAGTTGAGGGTTGGAACGAGCGTATAACAAGAATTCTTGGAATTCCTTGGGGATTTTTAATTGGTGCTGAACTCACTATAGTGCAAAGCCGTATTTCTTTAGTTAATAAGATACAAAAGGTTTATCGATCCCAGGGGGTGGAGATTCATAATAGACATATAGAAATTATTGTACGTCAAATAACATCAAAAGTATTGGTTTCAGAAGACGGAATGTCTAATGTTTTTTTACCTGGAGAGCTAATTGGAGTCTTGCGAGCGGAACGAACGGGGCGTGCTTTGGAAGAACCGATCTATTACCGAGCTATATTATTGGGAATAACGAAAGCATCTCTAAATACGCAAAGTTTCATATCCGAAGCAAGTTTTCAAGAAACTGCTCGAGTTTTGGCAAAAGCCGCTCTCCGAGGTCGTATAGATTGGCTAAAAGGTCTGAAAGAGAATGTTGTCCTAGGAGGGATGATACCCGTTGGTACCGGATTCAAAGGATTAGCGCATCGCTCAAGACAACATAATAACATTCCTTTGGAAATGAAAAAGAAGAATTTATTCGAGGGGGAAATGAGAGATATTTTGTTCCACTACAGAGAATTATTCGATTTTTGCATTTCAAAGAATTTAAATGGTATATCAGAACAATCATTTCTAGGATTTTTCAATTTCTAAGAGCAGATTCAGCCTGTTACCTATCTGTAGTCATTTGATTTGGGAATAATAATAAAGATAATAACGAATAGAAATAACTGAATAATGGTTTGGATTGTGTATCAACGGCCAATCCCCGGTAGAGGTAGAAGATAAGGTTTCATTGGAACAATTTTTGATTTCTATTTCAGGGTACCTCATCTCTTTTTTGAAAAAAAAAAAAGAGAGGAAGTGTGGGGAGAAATGACAAGAAGATATTGGAACATCCATTTGGAAGAAATGATGGAAGCAGGCGTTCATTTTGGTCATGGTACTAGGAAATGGAATCCTAGAATGGCACCCTATATCTCATCAAAGCGTAGAGGTATTCATATTATAAATCTTACTCGAACTGCTCGTTTTTTATCAGAAGCTTGTGATTTAGTTTTTGATGCAGCAAGTAGGGGAAAACAATTCTTAATTGTTGGTACCAAAAATAAAGCAGCTGATTCAGTAGTACGGGCTGCAATAAGGGCCCGGTGCCACTATGTTAATAAAAAGTGGCTCGGTGGTATGTTGACGAATTGGTCCACTACAGAAACTAGACTTCATAAGTTCAGGGACTTGAGAACGGAACAAAAGATGGAGGGACTCAACCGTCTTCCGAAAAGAGATGCCGCTATGTTGAAGAGACAATTATCTCACTTACAAACATATCTGGGCGGGATTAGATATATGACAGGGTTGCCCGATATTGTAATAATCGTTGATCAGCAAGAAGAATACAGGGCTCTTGAAGAATGTATCACTTTAGGAATTCCAACGATTTGTTTAATTGATACAAATTGTGACCCAGATCTCGCAGATATTTCGATTCCAGCTAATGATGACGCTATAGCTTCAATTCGATTAATTCTTAACAAATTAGTATTTGCAATTTGTGAAGGCCATTCAAGCTCTATACGAAATCCTTGATTAATAATAAGATAAATCTATTTTTGTAGGACTTGCTAGATTTATTGAATTGGTTACTATTCCTGAATCGCACAAAAGAGATAAAAATAATTAGGGATATTGTAATAAGTTGGTATCAAAAAAATATACAACTCAAGGCAAGTCTAAAAAAAAAAAGACGGTCGAATCAAAATAATTTTTTTTTAAGTTCTATTTCTTTCAGGGGGCAATATGAATGTTCTTTTATGTTCTATCAACACACTAAAGGGGTTATACGATATGTCTGGTGTCGAGGTCGGCCAACATTTCTATTGGCAAATAGGAGGTTTCGAAGTCCATGCCCAAGTACTTATTACTTCTTGGGTTGTAATTGCTATCTTATTAGGTTCATCTATTATAGCTGTTCGGAATCCACAAACCATTCCTACTGACGGTCAGAATTTATTTGAATATGTCCTTGAATTCATTCGAGACGTGAGTAAAACCCAGATTGGAGAAGAATACGGTCAATGGGTTTCCTTTATTGGAACTATGTTTCTGTTTATTTTTGTTTCGAATTGGTCAGGGGCTCTTTTACCGTGGAAAATCATACAGTTACCTCATGGAGAGTTAGCCGCACCCACAAATGATATAAATACTACTGTTGCTTTAGCTTTACTCACATCAGTAGCATATTTTTATGCGGGTCTTACAAAAAAGGGATTAGGTTATTTCGGTAAATACATTCAACCAACTCCAATTCTTTTACCCATTAATATCTTAGAAGATTTCACAAAACCTTTATCACTTAGTTTTCGACTTTTTGGAAATATATTAGCTGATGAATTAGTAGTTGTTGTTCTTGTTTCTTTAGTACCTTTAGTAGTTCCTATACCTGTTATGTTCCTTGGATTATTTACAAGTGGTATTCAAGCTCTTATTTTTGCAACTTTAGCTGCAGCTTATATAGGCGAATCGATGGAGGGTCATCATTGATTAGTTTTAGAAATAGTTTAGCTCAAGGCAATATATACATGGCTCAAGATAATCTATTTAGGGAATAAAAATAGAAAAATAATATATAAATAAGTTTAAGGTATAAATAAGGAAAATATATAAGATCTAGAGAGTAATAGGAAAAAAAAGATTACGATATTAGTAGGAAAGGATTTACAAAAAAAAAAAAGAGATGAAAAAAAAAATTTATTTGTTAGGGGAGTGTGAAGCCGAATTAGACGTATTGAATCGAATTACTATAAGACAACACTTGTGTATGTTTCGAAGAATGGTTCTCGAATCCGATTGACTCTAAAATACGAATAATAGGTTTACATTAGGTAAGAAACACAAGTATATGTGATATTAGGTATTAACTAGTTATATATGAACTAAAGATATGCTCTACTACTGGGAATTTAGATATGGATTCTAGTTGAAGTCCTTCCGTTTCGTCTGTAGTTGTGAATTGACTAGTGAATGAATACCGAGATTAAATCAAGAAAAAAAAAAAAAACGGAAGAATGACAGGAGTATAGTATGGATTCACAAAAACTACGTGGATGGATAGGAACTAAAAAAAAGATATTCAAATAGTTCTGATGATTCAATCATATTATTACTTCAATTCGGAGTTTTTAGTTATTTCGACTGTATAAATCTTAGCAATGGAATAATAAGTTATAATTCATTGGTTGATTGTATCATTAACCATTTCTTTATTTTGGTGTGAGGAGCTTATCATGAATCCACTTATTTCTGCCGCTTCCGTTATTGCTGCTGGGTTGGCCGTAGGGCTTGCTTCTATTGGTCCTGGGATTGGTCAAGGTACTGCTGCAGGCCAAGCTGTAGAAGGGATTGCGAGACAACCTGAGGCGGAGGGAAAAATACGAGGGACTTTATTGCTTAGTCTGGCTTTTATGGAAGCTTTAACCATTTATGGATTGGTTGTAGCATTAGCACTTTTATTTGCAAATCCTTTTGTTTAATTTGAATCCTAAAAAAAAAAAAAACAAACACTATGTATTCTTTTTTATTTCTTTGAACTTTCTGTTCGTGCTTTTTCTAATTTTATGAACCTTTCACTCTTACAATTATTTATTCGTTGGTACAATACCCTATGTATGGGGAGAGCCTTGTTTGTGGATGAGGAATTAGCATAGTGACTCTTTCCTCTTCTTAATTCAAGGTTCAATGGAACTAGTTTTAGAAATTGTTCCAACAAAGGCAAAGCAATTGACATCAACCTTGGTACCTAATTCGAATCTAATAAGTATCGTTCTTATTTTTTTTTTGAAATTGTCAATTGAAAAATTATAAAGAGGAAGTAAAAAAGAAACATATAAATAAATAAAAAATAGATAATTAATTTTATCTAGAAAAGGAGATAATATGAAAAATATAACCGATTCTTTCATTTCCTTGGGTTACTGGCCATCTGGGGGGAGTTTCGGATTGAATACCGATATTTTAGCAACAAATCCAATAAATCTAAGTGTAGTGCTTGGTGTATTGATTTTTTTTGGAAAGGGAGTGTGTGCGAGTTGTTTATTTCAAGAATAGGTTGGATACAACCAACTGTACTTTTCTCGTTAAAACTACGAAAAAAAAAGGTGCATCATCTCGCGAATTACTTATGACTAAATTAAAAAATCATATTGAAGAACCATAGCATTTCGTCATTCATTGGTAAATCCACTTTGATCCTCTACGAACCAATAATGGGGGACCATTAACATGGTTAAAGCTAAACCGTTTGTTTGAAGTCCGGGCACAGGATGGTACGCTTTCTACTATTATGTTAATATTTTACTACAGAATTTATTTTTTCGATATATAACACTCATGTCGATAAAATGATTTGAACCTTTCATTTTTTTTTGAAAAAATGCCAAAAATGAGGATTCCCCCCTTTTTTTATCCAATGTTGAATCGATGACCTATGTATAAAGTAATAAAAATTCTTTGGATTTGAAGAAAACAAAAAAGAAACAACTTTGCTGACAATTTATTGTTTGATCAGAAGAGTCCTCTGAATATTCCGGTCTTGGATTAGT